AAAAATAAAATATTTGGACTAGAATTGACGACAAACCAATACCACTATTATTCTTTATTAGCGTTAAATCAAAATTTAAATGGGGCGTGGCCAAGTGGTAAGGCAACGGGTTTTGGTCCCGCTATTCGGAGGTTCGAATCCTTCCGTCCCAGAGCATATTCATTCTATCAGAATACATATATATATTTTAAGTTTAATAAATTAAACTTAATCGAGTTCAACAAATGACACAGCGATGTAATTCAATTTATTTGTTGTAATCCAGTTAAGAGAGAAACAAAGGTTTGAATTCAAAAAAGGGGTTAGACGGACTTTTGATCATATGTTTCTTCTCTTCATATTCAAAGAAATTTGTTACTTAGAAAAACCTTACTACCATTTTGATTTAACGGAGTCGAAATGCGAAAGAAGACATATTTCCTATTCCTTAAATAATAAATGGAGTAATTAAATTATTAATTCTCTGCAGATCTCTGAATTTTGAAACAAGATAAAGTTTTTTTTACTATAACTAAATTGAGTCAAGGAAATTAAGTTTCTTAAGACTTGGTTAGGTTAGGATAAAAAAGGAGTAAGGACTTTATCTAAATTTGTTATTTGTTTTGCTCTTATAAATAATTTTATATTTATGAAAAGATTCCAACAGGTTAATTCATATATTTTTTTTTTTATTTTAAATTCATAAATCCTTCTATAATCTTCCCCCCCCCCAAAAAAAAAACGTCTAAAAAAAGGAAATCCATAGCCTATTAAGTATTGTTATCATCCTTTATTTCTATTTATTATTTGAAAAAATAAAGAAAGGGATTCGTTTCTAATTTTGATAAAACTTCTTCAGAAAAGAAAAAGCATACATTACCATGTCCCGACTGAACCAATGACTATTCATGATTCTGTAATGGATTCAATTCTATACCGGCTCAAAATTAGATAAATGTTATGGTAAAACTTCGTTTAAAACGATGTGGTAGAAAGCAACGTGCGACTTGAAGGACACGATCCGTTGTGGATTCTTGCATCCACCATTTTATATCAAAATGAAGGTGCTCTTCACTCGACATCACTTGTTCTGCTAAACTACCCTTTGGGTTGTAGCCTAAATAATATAGGATGGAGCTCGAGTATAAGGTATTGACTTATTTCTTAGGGCAAGGATCTATGGTTAATATCAATCTATAAAATAGAAGAACTTCGTAAGTATATTTTTGATATAGAAATGAAAGGTTCCAATCCAAAAGAAAAAATTATTAGAATTAAGAAAACGCTTTCAATACAAAAAATGTATCACAGGGAATCAAATGTTTGGCTGATTCTTTGAAAAAGGTCATAAAAAGGGTATGTTGCTGCCATTTTGAAAGGATTCTAAATTACCGAAGTCATGTCTAAACCCAATGATTAAAAATAAGGATAAAGGATACCAGAACAAGAAAACACCCTTTCAAGTGTATCAATAACTGCCCGAGAATGAGGAATTAAAATAAAAAAGAAAAATTTTAGTAAAAAGAAAGGGATTTAAAGACCACTCAATAAAATAAATCTTCAAAATCTTTTTTTTTTTAGCTTTTTGAGAATTATCCAACTTGAGTTATGAGTACAAATGGTTTTTCCCTTTCAGAAAGGAAGGAGAAAGGTGGAAGGGGACTTAAATCATAGTCTAATTACACCTATTTGCCATTGGAATTCTATATTCTATAAATAGAGCCTCAAATCATTTTTCTCGAGCCGTACGAAGAAAAAACTTCCTATACGTTTCTGGGGGGGGTATTGTTCATCTACATCTATCCCAATGAGCCGTCTATCGAATTGTTGCAATTGATGTTAGATTCCGAAGAGAAGGAAGAGATCTTCGGAAAGTGGGTTTTTATGATCCAATAAAGAATCAAACTTATTTAAATGTTCCTGCCATTCTTTATTTTCTTGAAAAAGGTGCTCAACCTACAGGAACTGTTCAGGATATTTTAAAGAAGGCAGAAATTTTAAAGTAATTTCGTCCTAATCAAACGCAAATTTATTTGAATTAAATAAAAATGGGATCAGAGAGGGGTCATGACTTGTATAGTTTTGTATAGCTTTTCTCTACTATTTTTTTCTCTTTCTTTTTTTTCTATTCGTGCCTATTTCTCTTTATTCCCATAAAATTCTAGTCTAGAAAATCTAGAACAAGAAAACCTTAATCTTTTTGCTAGCTCTTCATTTCCATTTTTGTATCTATGTCCATTTGTTATGGAGTGCCAATTCAACACAAGTCTTTATTTGTGGTTTTCCATTCTATTTTTTTTATAAAATGGATAATTTTATTATATTGACAACAGGGTATCTAAGAAATATAATTTATTAGAAATAATAAGTGTATCTATTTATCTCCGTCTCAGAAGTTTGGTTTTTGACTTTACTTCACGGAAATGGGGGGTTCACTAGATTCGCTTTGATGTAAGAAGTTTTTTTGGTTGAAATAAAAAAGGTCTATAAATTTTTGGATTTATCTCGATTTTTTATTTTA